ATTCATAGTTGTAGAAGCGCTTTTTTGGTGGAATCTTTTTTTTTTTTTGAATTGGTTAGGCGTCCAGTAACAAGTAAGAATAGGAATTTTTATTCGATAAACCAAAAAGAACAAAGAATGAAATAATTAGAATCACTAATGCATACATTGTTGTATTAGATCGAAATCTGAAGGTTCTTTCTTGACCTAACTAAAAAGATGCGCATTTCTAATATATATATGAAAAATACAAAATAGAACTTCTAAAGCAAAAGAAAATAGAAATTACTAGTCTTAGAATATAGTTGAACCAAAACACCTATTTTTTTGAGTGATCATGTGATAACTTTTTGTTCTCATTCATTCAAGATATTTAAGATATTATATGAGTGAACTCATTACGGAATCTAATTAGTTAAAATGAAAGTAAAAGTTTTATAAGATTAATGTTCGCTCTAAAATATATAGATTCGATCCAATAAAACAAATGATAAAAATAGGAATAATTTTCTAATTTGATTCCATAATGATTGGAAAAGAGTTAGTTTTATTTTAAAACGAAATTACACTACCCAGTTCTTATTATTCGTTTATAAGTTGAATTGAAAAATGATCCAAGAATGCATTTGCTGATTGCAAACGCGGTATGGGTAGATGTTACAGACGATGAATCAATTTTTTTATATAGTTGTGACTTTATCCTTGTTAGTGCTGTCTATAATGATAGATGACTCAAAAACTTTCAATTGGTTTTTTCTCCTATTTTGCAAAAAAGGAAACTCAGGTAAGTGCTTTTTTATAAACATATGTATAAAAAGACCATATTTCATTTAGCTCCTTGATGCCTACCATAACTAGTTATTTCGGTTTTCTACTAACGGCTTTAACTATAGCCTCAGCTCTATTTATTGGTCTGAGCAAGATACGACTTATTTGAAATTAATTGCACAAAATCTTTCCGCGAACTTCTGTGTATTTTTACCCCGTTAATTGCCAATTCTTGGTCATTGAGATTCATGGTAATTCGGATTAATATTTAGGTATAGATATTACCTCTTTTTTCTCCTTTCAAACAAATTGAAATGATTGAAGTTTTTCTATTTGGAATTGTGTTAGGTCTAATTCCTATTACTTTGGCTGGATTATTTGTAACTGCCTATTTACAATACAGGCGTGGCGATCAGTTAGACCTTTGATTAATTAACATCTCTTTTTTTGATTGACCTCCTCCTTTCTTTAATATCCAGGAGGTCAAATAAAGATTGCTGTTCCAGTTAGTGTTTCAGTCAAATTCCATCGAAGAAGATACAAATCACGCTCTGTAGGATTTGAACCTACGACATCGGGTTTTGGAGACCCACGTTCTACCGAACTGAACTAAGAGCGCTTTCTTCTCATAAAAGAAAAGACTATAAAGAAAAGGATTGGCCCCAATACATCTTGTATGCATACACATATAGTATCATCATAAGAATAAAAGATTCTATATGATATGTCCAACGTGAATTGATCTCAAAAAATCCCTCGTTACTGCTCAAAGGAGCAGTAATAGGTAGGGATGACAGGATTTGAACCCGTGACATTTTGTACCCAAAACAAACGCGCTACCAAGCTGCGCTACATCCCTTCCATTGGTCTACAGTGTAATTGTAGAGAATTCCTGTCTTGTTTTCCACATCGTTATTGCCTCTATTAAAATCTAGAATTTTTATGTCCATTTCGCCTTTTTGGTCTCATTTAACATATAATAATAGTAAAATACTTCTGGAACCCCTAGGAAAAATAAACGAGTCTTTTTGGGGAATAGTGGGGAAGAAAAGGACGTTTTTTCTGTATTTAACAAAAAGTAAATCTTATTTACTGGATGATGATGATTGTACATTTCAATATGTATTATCTTATGTATGTATTACTATAAAAGGAGGTTTTTCAATGCGAGATCTAAAAACATATCTTTCCGTGGCACCGGTACTAAGTACTCTATGGTTCGGTTCTTTGGCAGGTTTATTGATAGAGATTAATCGTTTTTTCCCGGATGCGTTGACGTTCCCCTTTTTTTCATTCTAGTTATTGACGTGGGAAGGAATAAAGAAGATTAGAGATACAATTAAATAAAGCCCCTTCTTTTCTCTTTTTTCCCTAGAAAAAGGGAGGAAAGAGAAAGAATATTACATTCAACAGCTGTGAGAGTCGGGTTCAGGTTGGAATTAAATTAATATGAATTTCTATGTATTAAATTTCTATGGAAGTCGAATACAAACTCTGGTTCTAGGGAAAGCGTATTCTAGACGATAATTATATGAAATACTGTACTGTTGAAATATAGTTTAGAAATCTTTCTATCGTATTTCCTATATTGATTGTAATGAAATCTTGCATAAGAGGATAGCTAGTTACAAATTTTTTCCTTCCTTTCTTCTTTTTCGTTTCGAATTGAAAAAGGAAGAGTTGAGTAAATGAAAAATCCAAAGGAGGTTCATGGCTAAGGGTAAAGATGTGCGAATACCGGTTCTTTTGGAATGTACCGCTTGTGTTCGAAACGGTGTTAATAAGGAATCAACGGGGATTTCCAGATATATTACTCAAAAGAACCGGCACAATACGCCTAATCGATTGGAGTTGCTAAAATTCTGTCCATATTGTAACAAACATACGATTCATGGGGAGATAAAGAAATAGATCGAACGAACCGAGCACCGGCGCCCTTATCTTTCTTACAAGGAAAGGGCAAAAATGACATTATATATATAACATATTTAACATAGTTAAAGATAATTATAAACAAACCAAATCCTATTTATTTATTCTAATAAAAGATACGGCTGAAATAGGATTTTAGGGATAAGAAATAAACTAACCAAACCATGGAAAAATCTAAGCGAACTTTTCTTAAATCCAAGCGATCTTTTCGTAGGCGTTTGCCCCCGATCCAATCGGGGGATCGAATTGATTATAAAAACATGAGTTTAATTAGTCGATTTATTAGTGAACAGGGAAAAATATTATCTAGACGAGTGAATAGATTGACCTTGAAACAACAACGATTAATTACTATTGCTATAAAACAAGCTCGTATTTTATCTTTGTTACCTTTTCTTAATAATGAGAAACAATTTGAAAGAACCGAGTCGACCACCAGAACTCCCAGTCTTAGAGCCAGAAAAAGATAGGTTTACTCTTTCTTCACTTGAATTCAAATGCCCATCCGAACTCAAACGCGGATTTCTTTTTTGTTGGAAAAATCCAAGAATCCGGATTGAAGTCTCGTGTCGTAAGAAAAAAAAGAATAATCTGGGAAGAATAAAATTTTTTATTGAACGTGTTGATTCATATTTATTTTGATTTGACTACTTTCTGATATTTTATCATATTCTAATTCTATTCATTTTTATTCGATCTTCCCGGAGTTCATTCTCCGGGCAACTCCGTTTAACCGGTGGATTCTTTCCAACCTACTTCTTTTATGATCTCATTGGAAATCATATAAAGACAATTCCTATTTGATATAGCTATTTGTGCAAGTATTTTACGATTAAGAAGCAACTGTCTCTTGTACAGATCATTTATTAATCTACTATAACTATAGCATACCCCCCTTTCACGAATTGCTGCATTTATTCGAGTGATCCACAAACGACGAAAGTTTATTTTTTGCCTATCCCTATCCCGATGAGCCGAAACCAAAGCTCTTATTTTTTGTTGAGTAATAGTTCGAGTAAGTCTTGAATGAGCCCCCCGAAAGCTTGATGCAAATAAACGAATTTTTGTTCTACGTCTCCGAGCGATATATCCCCGTCTAATTCTGGTCATTGAATAAATGAAACTTTAACGAATAACTAATAGATTTCCTTTCTTTCAGTTATTCTTTTGCCCCTTTCCTAGTATATTAATAACAAAACGGATTTTTCCAATGTATAAACTAAAAATTCCAATGGCTTTCGCTACTATAACCTTCCCAACCACGATTTTTTATTTTTTTATAGGCATTTCACCTCGAAATACGAAATTGTACTATACTAGGTTAAAAAAAATAGCAATGATAACTAAATAGTGGATTCCATCGTTTCTATGGTTACTTCTTAAACGGTGAGGTCTTCTCTATACACCGGAGCCCTTACTTCATTTAATCAATGTTATTGCTAACTTGTATAGTTCACATTCTTCGGCTCTACCCATGAATTATCCAGTAATAGGTCTTTCACAACGAGCTCTACCTATACAGTAACGGTATTTAATTATGAAAGTTGGCTGGGTAGCTGACCCTGTTAGTCCGTTCTTGCAAGAGGGGTCTATGTTACTAAGATTTCCTCCGCTTAATGGATAACCATTTGCTACCAATGGAGAATTACTTCTCATCTTGAATTGAGGTGAGTGGTTTTACACCAATAGAAACCATAAATTTCATACACAATAAAAGGGATATGACCCCATTTTCTTATTTTTAGATAGTAAATGTAGTTTGTTTTTCCGTTCTATCCTATTTGATCATTGATATTCGAACATTGTTCTCTTTCCTTTGTTCTAGTTTATGATCTGAACGAGTCGCACATACACCCTAGTACATGTTCCTCGACGCTGAGGGCATCCCCGAAGCGCGGGGGATTTTGTGACATTTCTGATTGGCTGTCTTGTATTTCTAATAAGTTGTTTAATCGTTGGCATGTTGAATCATATACATAATGGGCTGGTTTAGATCGATCCTAACCGTATGATTATGAATGACTTTTATTCAATAGAATAGAATCGATAGATCAATAGAATCATTAATCAATAGATAGTAAATAAATAAAAGTCATAGAATATTAAACGCGGCAGGGTTCATTTTAAATCACGAATTGACGCGAAATTCAGGCTATTTATTGTCATTCAACCGCTACAAGATCAACAATTCCATAAGCTTGGGCCTCTGTTGCTGACATAAAAATATCTCTTTCCATGTCTTCGGATACAACCCAGAAGGGTTTCCCCGTTCTTTGTACATAAACCCTTGTCAGGGTTTCACGTAGTTTCAGCAGTTCTCC